TGTGGAATTAAAAATTTTGAATTCAGAAGAGGCGAAAGCAAATAATAATAAAAATGAGGAGAAAAAAAAAGAGAATGAACGTATAACAATAGCAGAAACTTGGGATACTGTTCTATTTGCTCAAGCAATAAGGGGTTCTTTGTTAGTAATTCAATCGTTTTTTAGAAAAAATATAATATTGCCCTCGTTGATAATAGCCAAAAATATTGTACGTATACTATTATTTCAATTACCCGAGTGGTACGAGGATTGGGAAGAGTGGAGTAGAGAAATCCATGTTAAATGCACTTATAATGGTGTTCAATTATCAGAAACAGAATTTCCGAAAAATTGGTTAACCGAGGGTATTCAGATAAAGATCCTATTTCCTTTCTGTCTGAAACCGTGGCACAGATCTAAGCTACAATCCTATCACGGAGATCCGATGAAAACGAAAGGTAAAAAGGGTAATTTTTCTTTTTTAACAGTTTGGGGAATGGAAGCAGAACTGCTCTTTGGTTCCCCCCGAAAAAAACCTTCCTTTTTTAAACCTATTTATAGAGAACTTGAAAAACAACTGATAAAAGTAAAAGAAATATTAAAAGTAAAAGAAAGAGCAAAATGGTTTTTAATGGTATCAAAAAAAAAAACAAGATGGGTTATAAAAAAAGTTCTATTTATAAAATATATAATTAAAGATTTTGCAAAAGTAAGTCCAATTCCATTATTTGGATTGAGGGGGGTATATGAATCGAATATAAAAAATAATAAATTAATAATAAGTAATCATATGATTCATGAATCGTCCATTCGAATTAGATCCATCGATTGGACAAACTATTCACTGACAGAAAAAAAGATGAAGGATTTGACGGATAGGACAAGTACAATCAGAAATCAACTAGAAAAAATAACAAAATACAAGAAAAACATATTTTTAACTCCAGATATAAAAATTAGTCCTAATGAAACAAGTTGTGATAATAACAGATTAGAATCTCCGAAAGAAGTTTGGCAGATATTAATATTAAAAAGAAAAAATGCCCGACTAATGCGTAAATGTCACTATTTTTTTAAATTTTTTATTGAAAGGATATACATAGATATCTTTTTACATATCATTAATATTCCCAGAATCAATGTACAAATTTTACTTAAAGAAAAAAAAAAAATGACTGATAAATACAGTTACTATGATGAAACAAATCAAAATACAATTTATTTTATTTCGACTCTACAAAAATCCATTTCTAATATTAGTAATAAGAATTCGCAGATTTTTTGTGACCTCTCTTCCTTGTCACAGGCATATATATTTTACAAATTATCACAAAACCAAGTTATCAACAAGTATCACTTGAAATCAATATTTCAATATCACGGAACAACCCCTTTTATTAAGAATATAATAAAAGATTTTTGTGAAACACAAGGAATATTTCATTCCAAATCAAGGCATAAGAAACTTCGCAAATTAGGAATGAATGAATGGAAAAATTGGTTAATGGGTAATGATCACTATCAATACGATTTATCTCAGACTAGATGGTCTAGATTAGTACCGCAAAAATGGCGAAAAAAAATAAATCAAAGTTTTTTGGTTCAAAATACAAACTCAAAAAATTTTGATTCATGTGAAAAAGACCCATTAATTCATTACAATAAAAAAAACAATTATGCAATGAATTCATTACCGAGTCAAAAAGATAAATTAAAAACCTACAAATATGATCTTTTATCAAATAAATATATTCATTATGAAGATAAAAAGGGTTCATATATTTCTGGGGCGCCGTTACAAGTAAATAAGTCCCGGGGGATTCCCTATAATTACAACACATATAATTCTGAATTTTTTTATTTGCCAGGAGATATAGATCTTAGTAATTATCTACGAAAAGATTATATTATTGATAGGAATAAAAATATGGATAGAAAATATTTTGATTGGAGAATTATTAATTTTTGTCTTAGAAAAAATATCAATATTGAGGAATGGGCAAATATAGATATCAGAGTCGACGCCAACATTAATAAAAATACTAAGACTCGGACTAATTATTATCAAACAATTGAAAAAATTGATACAAAAAAAATGGATAATAAGGAGATTTTTAATCTCAATATTTATAAACAAATCAACTCATCCAATCAAAAAAATATATGTTTTGATTGGATGGAACTGAATGAAGAAATACTAAATTGGCCCATATTGAATTTGGAACTTTGGTTTTTGCCAGAATTTGTGTTACTTTATCATGCATATAAGATTCAACCACGGATCATACCAATAAATTTACTTCTTTTAAAATTAAATATAAATCAAAATTTTAGTAAAAATATCAACGGAAATAAAAAAAAAATTGTTCGTGTATCATCTAATCAAAAAAAATTGCTTGAATTTGGATTAGAGAATAGAAATCAAGAAGAAAAACAACAGTCAGTCCGAGGGAATCTTGGATCAACTGCGCAAAACCAAAATAATATTGTATTGGATCCATATTCATCAAGAAAAAAAAAAAAAATGAAAGAAGATTTTGGGGTATCGGACATTCAAAAACGTAGAAACAAAAAGGAATCTAAGAACAGCATAGCAGCGGAGCTAGATTTATTCCTGAAAGGATATTTTATTTTTCAACTGAGATGGGAACATTCTTTTAACCAAAAAATAATCCAAAATATCAAGGTATATTGTCTACTGCTTAGATTGATAAATCCAAAGGAAGTTGCTATATCCTCTATTCAAAGAGACGAAATGAGTATCGATGTAATGCTGATTCCGAAGACTACAACTCTTACAAAATTGATAAAAAAGGGAATATTTATTATTGAACCGGTTCGGCTATCCATAAAATGGGATGGACAATTTCTCATGTACCAAACCATAGCTATTTCGCGGGTGCATAAGAGTAAGCACCAAACTAATCGAAGATATCAAGCAAAAAAAAATATTAATAATAATGGTATTAGTGAATCCATTGCACAACATGAAAAGTTGTTTGGGAATAGAGACGAAAATCATAATGATTTTATTGTTCCTGAAAATATTTTATCTCCCAGACGTCGTAGAGAGCTTAGAATTCAAATTTGTTTAAATTCGAGAAATTTCAATGTTGGGGAAAGAACCAAAGTTTTTTGCAATGGGAATAATGCAAAGAACTGTGGTAAATTTTTGTATGAGGATAAGCATCTTGATGTAGATACAAATAAATTTTTTAAATTAAAATTATTTTTTTGGCCCAATTATCGATTAGAAGATTTAGCTTGTATGAATCGCTATTGGTTTGATAGCAATAATGGTAGCCGTTTCAGTATGTCAAGGATACATATGTATCCACGATTAAGAATTAGTTGATAATAAATTTCCTATGGATCAAGTGGAATATCTGGTATGGTATATGAAGGCAAACAAATATACGCACGCCTTGTGTTATATTACATTCTGGTACATGATACTGATTCGATGACTTTATCTTAGCTTAGGCTTAGCAATTATATCTAGGAATGAATCATCATAATCTTCTTAATCTTAGGTCCAAAGTATTCTCTTTTGTGGGTGGAGAAATGTACTACCCTTTTATATCCATTGTATTCATAATCCGAATAAAATTGATAATTAGATTTGATAAAAAAAGACGTATATGAATAAATCCAGATTATTGTGTATACCAAATTAAAATGACTAGTATTATTATTACTGATCAGTAAAATCCATATCTGTAAAATAAAAAAAAAAGGGAAAAATTTTTATGGTAAAAAATTTATTCATTTCAGTTATTTCGCAAGAAGAAAATAAGGGGTCGGTTGAATTTCAAGTATTCAGTTTCACCAATAAGATACGTAGACTTACTTCCCATTTGGAATTGCACAGAAAAGACTATTTATCTCAGCGAGGTCTACGGAAAATTCTGGGAAAACGCCAACGGCTATTGGCTTATTTGTCAAAGAAAAACAGAGTACGTTATAAAGAATTAATTAGTCAATTGGATATTCGGGAGCCAAAAACCTGTTAAGTTAATTTGAAGATTTATATTATACTATATTAGATTAGTTATTAGATTTTTAATTTTGATGAACTTCATTTCGTTTTCAGCAATTCATAGAATAATTAATCGGGAAAAAAAAATATATGACTGTACCAACTACAAGAAAAGACCTCATGATAGTCAATATGGGTCCTCACCACCCATCAATGCATGGTGTTCTTCGACTCATCGTTACTCTAGATGGGGAAGATGTTATTGACTGTGAGCCCATATTGGGTTATTTACACAGAGGAATGGAAAAAATTGCAGAAAATAGAACAATTATACAATATCTTCCTTATGTAACACGGTGGGATTATTTAGCTACTATGTTTACAGAGGCAATAACGGTAAATGGACCAGAACAGTTGGGAAATATTCAAGTACCTAAAAGAGCGAGCTATATTCGAGTAATTATGCTAGAACTGAGTCGTATAGCTTCTCATTTGTTATGGCTTGGCCCTTTTATGGCAGATATCGGTGCGCAGACTCCCTTCTTCTATATTTTCCGAGAAAGAGAATTGATATATGATCTATTCGAAGCTGCCACAGGTATGCGAATGATGCATAATTATTTCCGTATCGGAGGAGTAGCTGCTGATCTACCTCATGGCTGGATAGATAAATGTTTGGATTTCTGTGATTATTTTTTAACGGGGGTTACTGAATATCAAAAGCTTATTACGCGCAATCCAATTTTTTTGGAACGAGTTGAGGGGGTGGGAATTATTGGCGGAGAAGAAGCAATAAATTGGGGTTTATCAGGACCAATGCTACGAGCTTCCGGAATTCAATGGGATCTTCGTAAAGTTGATCATTATGAATGTTATGACGAGTTTGATTGGGAAGTACAATGGCAAAAAGAAGGAGATTCATTAGCTCGTTATTTAGTCCGAATCAGTGAAATGACGGAATCCATAAAAATTATTCAACAAGCTCTGGAAGGAATTCCAGGGGGACCCTATGAAAATTTAGAGGTACGACGCTTTGATAGAATAAAGAATTCCGAATGGAATGATTTTGATTATCGATTTATTAGTAAAAAGCCTTCACCTACTTTTGAATTGTCTAAACAAGAACTTTATGTGAGAGTGGAGGCGCCAAAGGGAGAATTGGGGATTTTTCTGATAGGAGATCAGAGCGTTTTTCCCTGGAGATGGAAAATTCGTCCACCAGGTTTTATCAATTTGCAAATTCTCCCTCAGCTAGTTAAAAGAATGAAATTGGCTGATATTATGACAATACTAGGTAGTATAGATATTATTATGGGAGAAGTTGATCGTTGAAATGATAATTGATACGACAAAAGTACAAGCTATCAATTCTTTTTCCAGATCAGAATCCTTAAAAGAGGTTTATGGGCTCATATGGTTACTTGTTCCTATTTTTACTCCCGTATCGGGAATCATAATAGGGGTACTGGTAATTGTGTGGTTAGAAAGACAAATATCTGCGGGGGTACAACAACGTGTTGGGCCTGAATACGCAGGTCCTTTGGGAATTCTTCAAGCTCTAGCAGACGGTACTAAACTACTTTTCAAGGAGGACCTTCTCCCATCTAGAGGAGATATTAGTTTATTCAGTATTGGACCGTCTATAGCGGTCATATCTATTTTACTAAGTTATTCAGTAATTCCTTTTGGTTATCACCTTGTTTTAGCCGATCTCAGTATAGGGGTTTTTTTATGGATTGCCATTTCCAGTATTGCTCCTATTGGACTTCTTATGTCAGGATATGGATCGAATAATAAATATTCCTTTTTGGGTGGTCTACGAGCCGCCGCTCAATCGATTAGTTATGAAATACCATTAACTCCATGTGTGTTATCAATATCTCTACGTGCGATTCGTTAGGACATGAACTTTTTTTTACCTATTTTTTTCATCATTCGGGGCGATGAACTAAACCAGATAGTTATATGAGTGAAACAAAACAGCTTAGAAATTGGCAGTAAAAAGAATGAGTCTCATTCCCTAGGTACAAGAGTTAAGCGAGAACGTAAACATAAACAGTAGAAACGCTTTACCCCAAGATTGGTCGATTGGTCATCATAGTTTGAAGCGGGTACAAAAGATCAACTGTATGGGGTTTTTACTATTGTATGGATTACCATACCGGGGATCGAACAAAAATGAGTGGACGGTTAGGAATACCAAGGTACACAAAGGATTAGTAATGGAGATAATATAAAGATGTATTTCTGCATAAAAATAAAAGGAATCCTGATGGGGCCTTAAGTTGGTAGAAATGACCAAGCAGTACTTCCCCATGATCCCGATCCAGAGTATGCTCTTACCCACTTATTAAACAAATTACTATCAGGAACGAAGTAATCCTTTAATTTAGATTATTATTATCTTTAATTTATATTATTATTATAAGGAATGAGATCAATTCAGAAGCATTTTTTGGTTATTATGGCAGACGGAATTGCATTGGTATAATTTGTGACTCTCCGATGTTTACTCTATCTACCCTACAAGTATATCGAGATAATATTGAACCGGTCATTAGATTTATTTGTGGCCATGGAGGAGCCGTATGAGGTGAAAATCTCATGTACGGTTTTGCAATAGCGATGGGAATAGTGATGTTATCACCGACTATAATTATCTAATAGTTCAAGTACAGTTGATATAGTTGAGGCGCAGTCAAAATATGGTTTTTGGGGGTGGAATCTGTGGCGTCAACCTATAGGGTTTACATTTTTTTTTATTTCTTCCTTAGCGGAATGCGAAAGATTGCCTTTTGATTTACCAGAAGCCGAGGAAGAATTAGTAGCAGGTTATCAAACCGAATATTCCGGTATAAAATTTGGTTTATTTTACGTTACTTCCTATCTAAATCTACTAGTTTCTTCATTATTTGTAACAGTTCTTTATTTGGGTGGTTGGAATCTATCTATTCCGTACATATTAATTCCTGGGCTTTTTGGAATAAATGAAGTGGGCGGAGTCTTTGAAACGACAATTGGTATCTTTATTACATTAGCTAAAGCTTATTTGTTCCTGTTCATTCCTATCACAACAAGATGGACTTTACCTAGGATGAGAATGGATCAACTATTAAATTTTGGATGGAAATTTCTTTTACCTATTTCTTTAGGTAATCTATTATTGACAACTTCTTCCCAACTCTTTTCATTGTAAAGGCACAGGATATTCTAGATTCATAACTTCTCTCAAACAAGAGAAAGAAACATCAAATTATTTATAGAGATTCAAGATATGTTCCCCATGGTAACTGGGTTCATTAATTATGGCCAACAAACGGTACGGGCTGCAAGGTATATCGGTCAAAGTTTTATGATTACCTTATCCCATGCGAATCGTTTACCTGTAACTATTCAATATCCTTATGAAAAATTGATCACATCAGAACGTTTACGCGGCCGAATCCACTTTGAATTTGATAAATGCATTGCTTGTGAAGTATGTGTTCGGGTATGCCCTATAGATCTACCCGTTGTTGATTGGAAATTGGAAACCAATATTCGAAAGAAACGATTGCTTAATTACAGTATTGATTTTGGAATCTGTATATTTTGCGGTAACTGCGTTGAGTATTGTCCAACAAATTGTTTATCAATGACTGAAGAGTATGAACTTTCTACTTATGATCGCCACGAGTTGAATTATAATCAAATTGCTTTGGGTCGGTTACCAATATCAGTAATTGGAGATTACACAATTCGAACAATTATGAATTCGACTCAAATAAAAAAAGCCACGGGTAACCCACTTGATTCAAGAACAATTACCAATTACTAAGATTAAGTTTTGATCTAAAGTAGTGAAGCTTCTTTCATTTTGCTTGGTCAATAACTAAAAATCCTAACTATGGAGTGATGAGAATAATGGTTTGTTTGCTTTAGATTTAAAACCTCTTCATATATATATCTTTGATGGTTTCGAAATAATATATTTATATAAAATAATATAATTAAATTTTGAATAAATATATTAAAAAACAGAAAATATTAAATGAACCTTTCGGATAGAGAAACGGTATTCAATTAATTAAGTATATCTAGATCAACCGGAACCCCATTAGATTTAATTCAACTAGGAACGTATCAAAAAAAAGGGTAACTTCTTTTTTTCCCGGTTTGGTCAATCAATAGGGTTATGAAGTATTTCGACTTAATTTATCGCTTTTTTACATAGAATGGATTTACCTGGACCAATACACGACTTTCTTTTAGTATTTTTGGGATTGGGTCTTATAGCGGGAGGTCTAGGAGTGGTATTACTTACCAATCCAATTTTTTCTGCCTTTTCATTGGGATCGGTTCTTGTTTGTACATCCTTATTCCATATTCCATCGAACTCCCATTTTGTAGCTGCCGCACAGCTCCTTATTTATGTGGGAGCAATAAATGTATTAATTGTATTTGCTGTGATGTTCATGAATGGTTCAGAATATTACAACAATTTCCATCTTTGGGCCGTTGGAGATGGAGCCACTTCACTGGTTTGTGGAAGTATTTTTTTTTCACTAATTACTACTATCCCAGATACATCATGGTACGGGATTATTTGGACTACAAGATCAAACCAGATTATAGAACAGGACTTGATAAATAATGGTCAACAAATTGGGATTCATTTATCAACAGATTTTTTTCTTCCATTTGAACTTATTTCGATAATTCTTTTAGTTGCCTTGATAGGTGCAATTGCTATGGCTCGTCAGTACTAAATACTTAGAAATAATAAGAAAATAATAAGTACTTGTCTTGCTATGTCTTATACCATAAATTCTATTTAATTTATTGTTCATGTATAAAAGAAAAATGCTCTTAGTTCAGTCTATTATGTATTACCAATACCTTCCTTTATTACGTACTTTTTATATTCTTAATCTTAATATAATATTATAATTATATTTTTTTTGGTCAATCGAATCAGTTGAATTGTTGTTCATATTGAAATGAATCGAGATTGGTGAGGAGTTGGTCAATGATGCTCGAACATGTACTTGTTTTGAGTGCCTATTTATTATCAATCGGTATCTATGGATTGATTACAAGTCGAAATATGGTTCGAGCGCTTATGTGTCTTGAGCTTATACTGAATGCAGTTAATATGAATTTCGTAACATTTTCTGATTTTTTTGATAGTCGCCAATTAAAAGGAGACGTTTTCTCGATTTTTGTTATAGCAATTGCAGCCGCTGAAGCAGCTATTGGATTAGCTATTGTTTCATCAATTCATCGTAACAGAAAATCAACCCGCATCAATCAATCTAATTTGTTGAATAAATAGTACTAATAGTAAATCCTCTAAATAAAATCCACAAATAAAAATTTGTATGTGCGACATAAGCATATGACGCTGTTTGCTAAAACGTAATAAATCAAAGTATCTTGGCCCTCTTTCATGAGCGGATCCAAAAGTAGGTTGATTCTGGTAAATCTAAATCATTGATTCGTCTGGTGTCTACAATATATAATTAATTTACTACTTTACTAGATCGAAAATTTATGAATTTAAAAAATTTAGAGATCTAATGTCACATTCAGTAAAGATTTATGATACATGTATAGGGTGTACTCAATGTGTACGAGCCTGCCCCACTGATGTATTAGAAATGATACCTTGGGACGGGTGTAAAGCTAAACAAATAGCTTCTGCTCCAAGAACAGAAGACTGTGTAGGTTGTAAAAGGTGTGAATCAGCTTGTCCAACGGATTTCTTGAGTGTCCGGGTTTATTTATGGCATGAGACAACTCGTAGCATGGGTCTAGCTTATTGATACGTTCCAGAAAATTCCACTTGAATCCATTTTTTTATCTTTACCGACAAAAACCCGCGCTCAAAAATTATATATTTTTTTTTCGAGCGCGGGTTTTTCTGGTCAAAGTGTATCTTGCCTTTACCACGAATAATTTTCCTTGGTTAACAATAATTGTTGTTTTGCCGATATTCGCGGGTACTTTCATTTTCTTTTTACCTCATAGAGGAAATAAGGTTATTAGGTGGTATACTATTTGTATATGTATATTAGAACTGCTTCTAACGACCTACGCATTCTGTTATCATTTCCAATTGGACGATCCATTAATTCAATTAGAACAGGATTATAAATGGATAAATTATTTTTATTTTCACTGGAGACTAGGAATCGATGGGCTTTCCATAGGACCCATTTTACTCACGGGATTCATCACTACTTTAGCCACTTTAGCGGCTTGGCCAGTTACTCGAGATTCAAAATTGTTCTATTTCCTCATGTTAGCAATGTACAGCGGTCAAATAGGATCATTTTCTTCTCGGGATATTTTACTTTTTTTTATCATGTGGGAGTTAGAATTAATTCCTGTCTACCTACTTCTATCCATGTGGGGAGGGAAGAAACGTTTGTACTCTGCTACAAAGTTTATTTTGTACACCGCGGGGGGTTCCATTTTTCTCTTAATGGGAGTTCTAGGTATGGGTTTATATGGTTCCAACGAGCCAATATTAAATTTTGAAACATCAGCCAATCAATCGTATCCTGCGGCATTAGAAATAATATTATATTTTGGATTTCTTATTGCTTATGCTGTAAAATTACCGATTATACCCCTGCATACATGGTTACCAGATACCCATGGAGAAGCACATTACAGTACATGTATGCTTTTAGCCGGAATCTTATTAAAAATGGGAGCATATGGATTGGTTCGGATCAATATGGAATTATTACCCCATGCTCATTCTATATTTTCTCCCTGGTTGATGATAGTAGGCGCAATTCAAATAATCTATGCAGCTTCAACATCTCCCGGTCAGCGCAATTTAAAAAAGAGAATTGCCTATTCCTCCGTATCTCATATGGGTTTCATAATTATAGGAATTGGTTCCATAACTGATACAGGACTCAACGGAGCCATTTTACAAATGATCTCTCATGGATTTATTGGTGCTGCACTTTTTTTCTTGGCAGGAACGAGTTACGATAGAATATGTCTTGTTTATCTCGAAGAAATGGGAGGAATAGCTATCCCAATTCCAAAAATATTTACAATGTTCAGCAGCTTCTCGATGGCTTCTCTTGCATTGCCTGGAATGAGTGGCTTTGTTGCAGAATTGGTAGTTTTTTTTGGACTCATTACGAGCCAAAAATTTCTTTTAATGCCAAAAATACTAATTACTTTTGTAACGGCAATTGGAATGACATTAACTCCTATTTATTCATTATCTATGTTACGTCAGATGTTCTATGGATACAAGCAATTTTATGATCCAAATTTAAATTTTTTGGATTCTGGACCACGAGAACTGTTTGTTTCAATCTGTATCTTTATACCCGTAATAGGTCTTGGCATTTATCCGGATTTCGTTCTATCACTATCAATTGACAAGGTAGAGGCTATTATATCTAATTACTTTTATAGATAGTTTTCATCACTAAGACATATAAAAAGAGAAAAATATATAATTTTTTTTAGCTCGTTGTACAATGAAACCTAAACTTAATAAGTATTCTTTTTCCTTCTTTACTTCTTAAAATTGAAAAAAAAAAATGATTAATGAATTGTAATTCGATACTTTTGTAGTTTTTGAGAACCATTTGAACCACTACTTGATTCAAATGGTTCTCAAAAACTCATACAAACTTTTGTTAGATATGCTATTACTATGTAAAAATGTAATATTTAATGTATTCGTAAGGTCTTTTATTCAATTAGATGTTAATGCGAATGAACCATAACTATGTAGCCCTATTCCTAATAGATTTACTCCAAAATAGCATATCCAAATTATAAAAAATCCCATAGAGGCCACAATTGCAGAATAGGAGCCTTGCAAATTTTCAGTTGTTCTAGTATGTAAATAAATTGCGAATATGGTCCAAGTAATAAATGCCCAAGTTTCCTTTGGGTCCCAATTCCAATAGGATCCCCATGCCTCATTAGCCCATACTGCTCCCGAAAGAATACCTATGGTTAAAAATATAAACCCGAGACTAATGACACGAGAACTCCAACAATCCAATTGTTGAATTAATTGGTACCTGTGATAGTTTCTAAACGAGATAAAACAATTGTTTCGTAAAACATTGCTTATTTCATTCATGTATTGCAGTTCGCCAAAGTAAAAAGGCCCCGTAGTTAAATGATTGTTTTTATATTTACCAAAGATTTCTATATTTTTTCGAAATGTAATAACTAGAAGAGCCACTGATAATAACGATCCACACAGAAGAGCTGCATAGCTTAATACCATCATACTTACGTGCATCATTAACCACTGTGATTGTAGAGCAGGTACTAATATTGTGGATTGATGCATTTTACTTAAAAGACCCGAAGTAGCAAATCCTTGGGTAAAAATAGCACTTGGCGCAGTTATGACATTTAAATTCTTTTTGTGGTTTCTAAAATAGGGAACCATATGAATAATGGAGAAACTCCATGAAAGGAACATTAATGATTCATATAAATTACTTAAGGGTAAATGTCCTGAATAAATCCAACGAATAACTAATAATCCTGTTATACATAAAAAAGTAGCTACCATTCCTTTTTCCGACGAATCATACAGCCCTATGATTTCGTAGACTAATAAGTTCATCAAATAAATGGTAATTAGAATTGAAACAATCGACAAAGAAATGTGAGTTAATATATGTTCTAAAGTAAAAAGTATCATAAAAAATCCTAAAAGAAAGGATGTCCTCCAACAATGGAATATAAACCCGGAATTTTATTCTATACATTATAAGAGTTATTCTAGTATTTCTTTTACTTGTTTTTTTTTTTTAGATGCCGCCACTCGGACTCGAACCGAGATGCTCTAGCACTGCTTCCTAAGAGCAGCGTGTCTACCGATTTCACCATAGCGGCTTGCTCGAAATCATAATAGCCCATCCACCTTCAATCGTCGATATTGAGGGAGGAGATTCAATGCAATATCTTGAGGAACATTAATAAATATCACTCAAATTCCTATTTGAACGTTCAGTAATCCTTACCTTAATTGTAGTGGGGGGGCGGTGTTTGTTTTAACAATGCAATGTCCTTTCGTAAGGGTTAAGCTCTTCTGGAATTGAATTGACGAGTTGTAACTAGACAATTCTGTTCTAAACACATGCCTAGAACTTAAAATTTTTTTATACCCCATTCTTATTTTTTGATGATTTATTCATTTTATCATTTATCTGATTTTATGAATTCGAAATTGAAAAAAAAAAAGCTTATTATGAAAAGCGAATCGATGGGGAAAATAAAAATCCCCATCTCACAAATAAAACACACAAATAAAGAAGGATTAAACTTTGTTTTGTGCCCCGTTTTTTAGTCCCTTTCTAGTAGACAGACAAATTCTTATCCCACAAACGGCAATGGACAATTCCATCTCATTTTTATAAGTTATAAGTTCCAAATATTCATTAATGGTACTGATTCATCTTATAAATTATATTTAATTGATTGGTTCATATCAATTCATATTATTCCAAGACTTTATTGCTTGTTTGTCGCACAAAAAAACTTTTTGAATTCCCGGTAGAAAGAGATTTTGCTAAAGAAAAAGCTTTTATCGCCGCCCAATACGCTTTATTTTTCCAAAAATTTTTACGAATACGCTTTTTGGACATAGAAGTACGTTTCTTCGGAACCGCCATTAAAAAATGAAGAGGTTACTCATTGTTATAGTTAAATGTGGAAGACATTTATTGTTCAATTCAATATATATATCTATATCATTTTTTTCTTATATACCAACAAGTATATATTAAATTATATCTGATATCTTCATTCGGATATATATCCACGGGATCCAAGGCTATATAAATCTAATTGCTTGCCGTTGCTAAGAAAAAAAAAATATATATAAGGGGGTTTAATATTTCCAGTTTTGCGCGAACTGAAGTGACGGGAAACAAATCGACGGATATTGATATTAGAGAATTTATCATCCACAACGAGCCAGTTCACAACCAATGCTTTGGTATACTTTTTTCTTGTTCTATGGATCTAAATTTTTGTAATGTTGAAAATATAATATTATGTATCTTCATAAATATCTTAGTTTATAATTAACTTAAGTAAAGTAGTAACTTTTCAACATTGACTTAATCTTCTCGTTTGACCAATTGTAACTTCTTTTTTTTTTAAGAAATTGAAAAATTAAGTCCTTTCATAGTCTTGATTATAGTTCTTTTTGCTCCTTTCGAAATATATAAGAGCTGGTGAATTGGAAACAATTAAGCAAAAAAAAAAGTTTTATTTTATTATGGAACATACATATCAATATGCATGGATCATACCCTTCGTCCCCCTTCCAGTTCCTATAGCAATAGGGGTGGGGCTTCTCTTTGTTCCGACGGGAACAAAAAATATTCGTCGTATATGGGCTTTTCCTAGCGTTTTATTACTAAGTATCATTATGCTTTTTTCATCCGATCTGTCTATTCAGCAAATAAGTGGCAGTCCTATCTACCAATATGTATGGTCTTGGACCATCAATAATGATTTTTCCTTAGATTTCGGCAACTTGGTAGATCCACTTACTTCCATTATGTTAATATTAATTACAACTGTTGGAATTATGGTTCTTATTTATAGTGACAATTATATGTCTCATGATCAAGGTTATTTGAGATTTTTTGCTTATATGAGTTTTTCTAATGCTTCCATGTTGGGATTAGTTACTAGTTCAAATTTGATACAAATTTATATTTTTTGGGAATTGGTTGGAATGTGTTCGTATCTATTAATAGGTTTTTGGTTCACACGACCAATTGCAGCAAGTGCTTGTCAAAAAGCCTTTATAACTAATCGTGTAGGGGATTTTGGTTTATTTTTAGGAATATTAGGTCTTTATTGGCTAATGGGTAGTTTTGAATTTCGGGATTTGTTCGAAATAGCCAATAATTTGATTGATAATAATGGGGTCAGCTCTTTATTTCTTACTTTGTGTGCTTCCCTATTATTTGTTGGTGCAGTTGCTAAATCCGCACAATTCCCTCTTCACGTATGGTTACCTGATGCCATGGAAGGTCCTA